GTTAATGTAGCTTAATTTACCAAAGCAAGGCACTGAAAATGCCTAGACGAGTTGAAATACTCCATAAACATACAGGTTTGGTCCCAGCCTTTCTATTAGTTGTCAGTAAGACTACACATGCAAGTAACCGCGCACCAGTGAGAATGCCCTCTAAATTATCTAATCAAAAGGAGCAGGCATCAAGCGCGCTAAATAGCAGCTCTCCACGCCTTGCTAAACCACACCCCCACGGGATACAGCAGTGACAAAACTTAAGCAATAAACGAAAGTTCGACTAAGCTATACTGAAATAAGGGTTGGTAAATTTCGTGCCAGCTACCGCGGTCATACGATTAACCCAAACTAATAAAAAACGGCGTAAAGTGTGTTTTAGACTATTAAAAATAAAGTTAAATTTTATCTAAGCCGTAAAATGCCCTAGCTAAAACAAAATAACCCACGAAAGTGACTTTAACACTCCAATAACACGACAGCCAAGAATCAAACTGGGATTAGATACCCCACTATGCTCGGCCATAAACCTAAATGATTAACTAACAAAATCACTCGCCAGAATACTACAAGCAACAGCTTAAAACTCAAAGGACTTGGCGGTGCTTCAATCCCTTCTAGAGGAGCCTGTTCTATAATCGATAAACCCCGATAAACCTCACCACCTCTTGCTAATTCAACCTATATACCGCCATCTCCAGCAAACCCTACCAAGGCTACGAAGTAAGCACAAGCATTCAACATAAAAACGTTAGGTCAAGGTGTAGTCCATGAGGTGGGAAGAAATGGGCTACATTTTCTAACAATAGAACAATATCCTACCAGAACCTCTATGAAATTTGAGGTCAAAGGAGGATTTAGTAGTAAACCGAGAATAGAGAGCTCGATTGAACAAGGCCATGAAGCACGTACACACCGCCCGTCACCCTCCTCCACCCTCACACAATTGATCCCTAATCACGAAAAACACAACACAAGAGGAGATAAGTCGTAACAAGGTAAGCATACTGGAAAGTGTGCTTGGAAAACCAAAGTGTAGCTTAAGCCCAAAGCATCCGGCCTACACCCAGAAGACTTCACAATTGACGTGACCACTTTGAAACCAAAACTAGCCTAACCTTCTACACTTCTAACAAACCTACAAACCCCAACTAAAACATTCACCAACAACCACTAATAGTATAGGAGATAGAAATTTTACCCAGCGCTATAGAAAAAGTACCGTAAGGGAAAGATGAAAGAACACCTCAAAGTCCATAAAAGCAAAGCTTACCCCTTGTACCTTTTGCATAATGACTTAACTAGAATAATCTGACAAAAAGAATTTAAGCCAGAACACCCGAAACCAAACGAGCTACTCATGAATAATTATCTAAGAACCAACTCATCTATGTAGCAAAATAGTGGGAAAATTCACGAGTAGAGGTGAAAAGCCTAACGAGCTTGGCGATAGCTGGTTTCTCAGAAAAGAATTTCAGTTCAACTTTAAGTTAACCTAAAGTGACCCACCAAACCCCCTGTTAACTTAAACGTTAGTCTAAAGAGGAACAGCTCTTTAGAACAGGTTACAACCTTCAGTAGAGAGTAATCAACCCCCAACTCACAGTCGGCCTAAAAGCAGCCACCAATCAAGAAAGCGTTCAAGCTCAATACACAATTTACTTTAATTCCTAAACCCTACAACAACCTCCTACCAAATAACTGAGTCATTCTATCACTAAATAGAAGCAATACTGTTAATATAAGTAACAAGAATCCTCATTCTCCTAGCACAAGCTTATACCAGACCGGATACCCACTGGTAGTTAACAATAAAATAAAACCACCCACCCCACTAAACCCATTACTAAAAATATTGTTAATCCAACACAGGCGTGCACCAGGGAAAGATTGAAAAAAGTAAAAGGAACTAGGCAAACCTAACCCCGCCTGTTTACCAAAAACATCACCTCCAGCATTACTAGTATTGGAGGCACTGCCTGCCCAGTGACATACGTTTAACGGCCGCGGTACCCTGACCGTGCAAAGGTAGCATAATCACTTGTCCTCTAATTAAGGACTAGAATGAATGGCCACACGAGGGTTGAACTGTCTCTTACTTTCAATCAGTGAAATTGACCTTCCCGTGAAGAGGCGGGAATACACTAATAAGACGAGAAGACCCTATGGAGCTTAAATTGATTAGCCCAAACAAGTACACCCAACTATCCAACAAGATATAAATAATTACTACGCCTGAGCTAAAAATTTTGGTTGGGGTGACCTCGGAGTATAAATAAACCTCCGAATAATCCAGCTTAGACATTACTAGTCAAGGCATCAACAAACCAACTGACCCAAACTAAATTGATCAACGGAACAAGTTACCCTAGGGATAACAGCGCAATCCTATTATAGAGTCCATATCAACAATAGGGTTTACGACCTCGATGTTGGATCAGGACACCCCAATGGTGCAACCGCTATTAACGGTCCGTTTGTTCAACGGTTAAAGTCCTACGTGATCTGAGTTCAGACCGGAGCAATCCAGGTCGGTTTCTATCTATTTATAATTTCTCCCAGTACGAAAGGACAAGAGAAATAAAGCCAACTCAACAGAGTGCTCTCAGCATTAATAGATGACAAACTCTTAATCTAACAACCCACCCCATGTCCTCCTCAAGACAAGGGCTTATTAAGATGGCAGAGCCCGGCAATTGCATAAAACTTAAAACTTTAAATCCAGAGGTTCAACTCCTCTTCTTAATATATGTTTGTAGCCAACCTACTTCTACTAATTATCCCAATTATTATGGCCATAGCCTTCTTTACACTAATTGAACGAAAAATCCTAGGCTACATACAACTCCGTAAAGGCCCCAACACCGTAGGCCCACATGGCCTACTCCAACCCTTCGCCGATGCAGTAAAACTATACATTAAAGAACCATTACGACCTCTAGCCTCCTCCACATTACTCTATATTACCGCACCAACACTAGCCCTATCCATCGCACTTACCATATGAACCCCCCTACCAATACCATTCCCACTGGTCAATTTAAATATGGGACTTCTATTTATCCTAGCTACATCAAGCCTAGCCGTATATTCAATCCTTTGATCAGGCTGAGCATCCAACTCCAAATACGCCTTAATTGGTGCCCTACGAGCAGTAGCCCAAACAATCTCGTACGAAATCACCCTAGCCATTATTTTACTTTCAGTCCTCCTGATAAATGGATCATTCACCCTATCTACCCTTATCACAACTCAAGAATATCTTTGACTTATCATTCCATCCTGACCCTTAACCATAATATGATTTATTTCTACCCTAGCAGAAACAAACCGGGCCCCTTTCGACCTAACAGAAGGAGAATCAGAACTAGTATCAGGTTTCAACGTAGAATACGCCGCAGGCCCCTTTGCCTTATTCTTCATAGCAGAATATACCAACATTATCATAATAAATGCTCTAACAACAACACTCTTCCTAGGAACACTATACAAACCCAACATACCAGAAACATACACAACAAACTTCACTACCAAGACTCTCTTACTAACATCACTATTTCTATGAATTCGAGCATCATACCCACGATTCCGATACGACCAACTCATACACCTACTATGAAAAAATTTTCTCCCACTAACACTAGCACTATGTATATGATACATCTCCCTTCCAATCCTAATATCATATATCCCCCCACAAATATAGAAATATGTCTGATAAAAGAGTTACTTTGATAGAGTAAATAATGGAGGCCCACCCCTCCTATTTCTAGAATTGCAGGCCTTGAACCTACTCCTAGGGATTCAAAATCCATCGTGCTACCAACGTACACCTCATTCTACAACAGTAAGGTCAGCTAAACAAGCTATCGGGCCCATACCCCGAAAATGTTGGTTTATACCCTTCCCATACTAATCAACCCCATTACTCTCTTATTAATTATAATCACAATCTTCACAGGAACTATACTAACAATAATCAGCTCACACTGACTCCTAATATGAGTTGGCCTAGAAATCAATATACTGGCCATCATTCCAATTCTAATAAAAAATTATAAACCTCGATCAACAGAAGCAGCCACAAAGTACTTCCTCACACAAGCAACAGCTTCTATACTACTAATATTTACCATTGTACTCAACGCCATATACTCCGGACAGTGAAACATCACCAACACCCACAGCCAACTTACCCCCCTCACAATTACTATCGCGTTAACAATAAAACTAGGGATAGCTCCATTCCATTTCTGAGTTCCCGAAGTCACACAAGGCATTTCACTAATGGCAGGAATGCTCCTCTTAACATGACAGAAACTAGCCCCTATTTCCATTATACTCCAAATCTACCCATGAACAAATCTAAATATTCTTCTATTAATCGCTCTCTCATCAATCCTAGTAGGAGGGTGAGGAGGCCTAAACCAAACACAATTACGAAAAATTCTAGCCTACTCCTCTATCGCCCATATAGGCTGAATAACAGCCATTTTAACGTTTTGTCCACCCCTCACGATACTAAACCTAACAATCTATCTAGCACTAACCATCGTTATATTTACTATTCTGAATCTCAACATAAATACTACTACATTAACATTATCAAACCTATGAAATAAAACCCCAATAATCACTCTAACAACTATAATTGTCCTACTATCCCTCGGAGGACTCCCTCCACTCACAGGCTTCTTACCCAAATGAATAATTATTCAGGAGTTGTCAAAAAACAATAACATCACCATAGCCATAATCATAGCCATTATAGCACTACTAAGTCTATACTTCTACATACGATTAATCTACAGCACCTCCCTAACCCTGTTTCCCACATTTAACAACACAAAAATAAAATGACAACTTCAAACTACGAACCAGACCCAACTCATATCACCCCTAATCATCCTATCTACCTTATCTCTCCCACTAGCACCAGCCTTTTCAATCCTACACTAGAAATTTAGGTTAAATAGACCAAGAGCCTTCAAAGCCCTAAGAAAGCAACCTGCACGCTTAATTTCTGTCTGTAAGGGTTGCAAGAATCTATCCTACATCAACTGAATGCAAATCAATTACTTTAACTAAGCTAAACCCTCAACTAGATTGATGGGTTCCAACCCCATGAAAATTTAGTTAACAGCTAAATACCCTAATCAACTGGCTTCAATCTACTTCTCCCGCCTCTCAAGGGGAAAAAAAGGCGGGAGAAGCCCCGGCAGAATTGAAGCTGCTTCTTTGAATTTGCAATTCAATATGTCAAGTCACCTCGAGGCCTGGTAAAAAGAGGATTTCCTCTGTCTTTAGATTTACAGTCTAATGCTTACTCAGCCATTCTACCTATGTTCATCAATCGATGATTCTACTCAACAAACCACAAAGACATTGGAACCCTCTATCTATTATTTGGAGCTTGAGCAGGGATAGTAGGAACAGCCCTCAGTCTTCTTATCCGAACTGAGCTTGGTCAACCAGGAGCCCTACTCGGAGATGATCAGATCTATAATGTGATCGTAACAGCCCATGCTTTCATTATAATCTTCTTCATAGTTATACCCATTATAATTGGGGGCTTTGGAAACTGACTTGTGCCTTTAATGATCGGAGCCCCTGATATAGCGTTTCCACGAATGAATAACATAAGCTTTTGACTTCTTCCACCATCATTCCTGCTCCTCCTTGCCTCCTCAATGGTAGAGGCAGGTGCGGGAACAGGATGAACAGTTTACCCCCCTCTAGCCGGAAATTTGGCCCACGCAGGAGCATCCGTAGATTTAACAATTTTCTCTTTACACCTAGCAGGAGTGTCCTCTATCTTAGGGGCTATTAACTTTATTACAACGGTAGTGAATATGAAATCTCCAGTCATATCACAGTATCAAACCCCCTTGTTTGTATGATCCGTAATAATCACTGCCGTCCTTTTACTATTGTCTTTACCTGTCCTGGCGGCAGGTATCACAATGCTATTAACTGACCGCAATCTTAACACAACTTTCTTTGATCCTGCAGGAGGCGGCGATCCTATCCTATATCAACACTTATTTTGATTCTTTGGGCACCCCGAAGTCTACATCTTAATTCTTCCAGGCTTTGGCATGATCTCACACATTGTCACATACTATTCAGGCAAAAAAGAACCTTTTGGTTATATAGGTATAGTTTGAGCTATAATATCCATTGGTTTCCTCGGCTTTATCGTATGAGCCCACCATATATTTACTGTAGGTATAGATGTTGACACCCGAGCATACTTTACATCAGCCACTATAATTATTGCTATCCCTACTGGGGTAAAAGTCTTCAGCTGACTAGCTACACTTCATGGGGGTAATATTAAATGATCGCCCGCTATACTATGAGCCCTAGGTTTCATCTTCTTATTTACAGTTGGAGGCCTGACTGGAATCGTTCTTGCTAACTCATCACTGGACATCGTTCTCCACGACACATATTACGTAGTAGCACACTTCCACTATGTATTATCAATAGGGGCAGTCTTTGCCATTATAGGAGGGTTTGTCCATTGATTCCCTCTATTATCAGGCTATGCGTTAGATGATACCTGAGCTAAAATTCACTTTGCAATTATGTTTGTAGGTGTGAACATAACATTTTTCCCACAACACTTTTTAGGCTTGTCAGGAATACCCCGCCGTTACTCTGACTATCCTGATGCTTACACGACATGAAATATAATCTCATCAATCGGATCTTTCATCTCCCTGACAGCAGTCGTACTTATGATTTTTATAGTTTGAGAAGCTTTCGCCTCAAAACGAGAAATCCTAGTGGTAGAACTAATAACAACAAACTTGGAGTGGCTCCACGGCTGTCCACCACCCTACCACACATTCGAAGAACCTGCCTACGTAAAACATAGCTAAGAAAGGAAGGAGTTGAACCCCCTATAATTGGTTTCAAGCCAACCACATAACCACTATGACTTTCTCCAACTAAGATATTAGTAAAATAATTACATAACTTTGTCAGGGTTAATTTACAGGTTAAACCCCTGTATATCTTAATGGCTTGCCCAGTCCAACTAGGGTTTCAAGATGCTGCCTCTCCTATTATAGAAGAACTTCTATATTTCCATGACCACACTCTAATGATTGTTTTCCTTATCAGTTCTTTAGTCCTCTACATTATTTCCCTTATACTTTCTACTAAACTCACTCACACAAGTACAGTGGATGCTCAAGAAGTAGAAACAGTATGAACCATTTTACCCGCAGTCATCCTAATTCTCATCGCTCTCCCATCTCTACGCATCCTATACATAATAGACGAAATCACTACACCCTCCTTAACCGTTAAGACATTAGGGCATCAATGATACTGAAGCTATGAATATACAGATTATGAAAATCTTTGCTTTGACTCATATATGGTTCCTCTATTAGATCTCAAACCCGGTGATCTTCGCTTACTTGAAGTCGATAACCGAGTTACTTTGCCCACAGAAATATCAATCCGAATACTAGTCTCCTCAGAAGACGTGCTTCACTCGTGAACTGTACCTTCCCTAGGCGTAAAAACTGATGCCATCCCAGGACGCCTAAATCAAGTTACCCTAATAACCTCTCGCCCAGGCATCTACTACGGTCAATGCTCAGAAATCTGTGGTGCAAATCACAGCTTCATGCCAATTGTACTTGAATTAGTCTCCTTAAAACACTTTGAAGAATGATTATTAACCATACTATAATTCACTGTGAAGCTAATCAAGCATTAACCTTTTAAGTTAAAGACTGAAAGTCCAAGTCTTTCCACAGTGAAATGCCACAATTGGATACATCAACATGATTCACAATAATCTCCCCCATGATCCTCACCCTGTTTATCATTTTTCAATTAAAAATCTCAAAACTTAATTATCCCTTAAGCCCTACATTTAAATCCCTCAGCAAACGTAATTGTGCTAACCCTTGAGAATCAAAATGAACGAAAATCTATTCTCCTCTTTCATTGTCCCAACAATTGTAGGAATTCCTGTTGTAATTCTTATTATCCTAACCCCTAGTATTTTCTTTCTCCCTCCCTCCCGACTTGTTAATAACCGCCTTACCTCTCTACAACAATGACTAATCCAACTAATACTAAAACAACTGATAGCTACTCACAGCACTAAAGGACGTACCTGAGCTCTCATATTAATTTCATTAATCCTATTTATTGGCTCAACCAACCTGTTGGGTTTACTACCCCACTCATTCACCCCTACCACACAACTATCAATAAATCTAGGTATAGCAATTCCCCTATGAGCAGCTACAATTATCACGGGCCTTCGCCACAAAACAAAAGCATCCCTAGCCCACCTCCTACCACAAGGGACACCCACCCCACTCATTCCTATACTAATTATCATCGAAACAATTAGCCTTCTCATCCAACCCATAGCACTAGCCGTGCGACTAACAGCCAACATTACGGCAGGCCACCTACTTATACACCTGGTTGGAGAGACTACTCTAATATTAACCTCAATCAACCCTACCATTTCCCCAATCACATTTATTATTCTTATTTTGCTGACAGTCCTTGAATTAGCCGTTGCCCTAATTCAAGCATACGTATTCACCTTGCTAGTAAGTCTTTACCTACATGATAACACTTAATGACCCACCAAACTCATGCCTACCACATAGTTAACCCTAGCCCCTGACCACTTACAGGAGCCCTATCAGCACTCCTAATAACGTCTGGCCTGATCATATGATTTCACTTTAATTCAAACTCTCTACTATCATTAGGACTACTAACTAACCTATTAACAATATATCAATGATGACGAGACGTCGTACGAGAAGGAACTTTCCAAGGCCATCATACTCCTATTGTCCAAAAAGGCCTCCGATATGGCATAATCCTATTTATTATCTCAGAAGTGTTCTTCTTTGCGGGCTTCTTTTGAGCCTTTTACCATTCAAGCTTAGCCCCTACTCCCGAACTTGGGGGCCGCTGACCCCCAACAGGCATTTTCCCACTTAACCCCCTAGAAGTCCCCCTACTTAACACAGCTGTACTTCTGGCTTCAGGTGTATCTATCACCTGAGCCCACCATAGCTTAATGGAAGGTAATCGAACATTCACACTCCAAGCCTTATTTGTCACCATTTTCCTAGGCATTTACTTCACACTTCTCCAAGCCTCAGAGTATTTCGAAACATCCTTTACAATTTCAGATGGGATCTATGGATCAACATTTTTCATAGCAACAGGCTTCCATGGCTTACACGTCATCATTGGATCCACCTTCCTCACCATTTGCTTTCTTCGCCAAATAAAATTTCACTTTACCTCTAACCACCATTTCGGCTTCGAAGCTGCAGCCTGATACTGACACTTTGTTGATGTAGTATGACTATTCCTATACATCTCCATCTACTGATGAGGGTCCTATTCTTTTAGTATCATTTAGTACAATTGACTTCCAATCAATTAGCTTCGGCACAACCCGAAAAAGAATAATTAACCTCCCACTAACCATTGCAATCAACACCCTAATGGTTACAATTCTCGTAATAGTTGCATTCTGATTACCACAACTAAACGTGTATACAGAAAAATATAACCCCTACGAATGCGGATTTGATCCTATGGGGTCCGCCCGCCTACCATTCTCCATAAAATTTTTTCTGGTAGCGATCACATTCCTCCTTTTCGACCTAGAGATTGCCCTCCTCCTTCCACTCCCCTGAGCAATCCAAACAAATAATATAAAACTTACTCTAACAACAGCCCTTACATTAATCTCCATCCTAACTGCAGGTCTCGCCTATGAGTGATTTCAAAAAGGACTCGAATGAGAAGAATAACACTGATAATTAGTTTAAAATAAAACAAATGATTTCGACTCATTAAATTATGAATTTACATAATTATCATATGCCCTCAATCTCCACTAACATTACCCTAGCCTTCACTATTGCCCTAACAGGAATGCTAGTATTCCGCTCACATCTAATGTCTTCCTTATTATGTCTAGAAGGCATAATACTAGCCATATTTATCTTAAGCATTCTTTTCATCATAAATCTACACTACACAGTATCTTTCATCATACCAATTCTCCTGTTAGTACTTGCAGCCTGTGAAGCAGCCATCGGTCTGGCCCTATTAGTGATAGTATCCAATACCTATGGCTTAGATCATATTCAGAATCTCAATCTCCTTCAATGCTAAAAATCATTATCCCAACAATTATACTACTGCCAGTAACATGATACTCCACCAACCCTATAGTCTGAATTAACATCACCCTTCACAGCTTAACAATCAGTCTTACAGGCCTATTTCTCCTTAATCAAACTGACAGTAACAGCAATAATTTCTCGCCAACTTTCTTTTCCGACCCACTATCGTCACCCCTCCTAGCCCTAACAATATGGCTACTTCCCCTCACAATCATAGCAAGCCAACATCACCTTTCAAAAGAGCCCTGAGAACGAAAAAAATATTTCCTAATCACCCTAATCTCCCTGCAACTATTTCTAATTATAACATTCGCAGCTACCGAACTAATTATATTTTACATTCTATTTGAATCCACATTAATTCCTACCCTTGTTATCATTACCCGATGAGGGAACCAAACAGAACGACTAAACGCAGGCCTATATTTCCTATTTTACACCCTTATCGGGTCCTTGCCGTTACTCGTAGCACTATCCTTCATCCAAAACCATATAGGCACGCTGAACCTCTTCATAATGACCTATTGATCCCAAGAATTACCCAATTCATGATCTAGTAACCTAACATGAATAGCGTGCATTATAGCCTTTATAATCAAAATACCCTTATACGGTCTTCATCTATGATTACCCAAAGCCCATGTAGAAGCTCCCATTGCCGGATCTATAATCCTCGCAGCCATCCTTCTAAAACTAGGAGGGTATGGAATAATACGCATTACTATAATTCTTAACCCCCTAACAAAATTTATAGCATACCCGTTTCTTATACTATGCCTATGAGGGATAGTTATAACAAGCTTAATTTGCCTACGACAAACAGACTTAAAATCACTTATTGCTTACTCATCAGTAAGCCATATAGCATTAGTAATTGTGGCCATTCTTATTCAAACACCATGGAGCTTTATAGGGGCAACAGCCTTAATAATTGCACACGGTCTCACATCATCAATACTATTCTGTCTTGCCAACTCAAATTATGAACGCACCCATAACCGAACAATACTCTTGACACGAGGACTTCAATCTCTACTTCCACTAATAAGCACTTGATGACTTCTCGCCAGCCTGACCAACCTAGCTTTACCTCCATCTATTAACCTAATTGGCGAATTATTCATCACCATAGCAACTTTCTCATGATCCAATATAACAATTATCCTAACAGGTCTAAATATATTAATTACTGCCACCTATTCACTATATATATTAGCAATAACCCAACGAGGCAAGTCCCTATACCACATGCATAACTTCAACCCTTCCCTCACACGAGAAAACACCCTAATATCCATACATATCTTCCCTCTTTTTCTCCTCACCCTAAATCCTAATATCCTGATAGGACCTACATACTGTAGATGTAGTTTAAACAAAACACTAAACTGTGAATTTAGATATAGGAACTTGAAACCCCTTATCTACCGAGAGAGAATATAAGAACTGCTAATTCTATACACCATACATAAAAATATGGCTCCCTCAACTTTTAAAGGATGGAAGTCATCCGTTGGCCTTAGGAGCCAAAAAATTGGTGCAACTCCAAATAAAAGTAATTAATTTATACCCCTCCCTCACCCTAATTACACTAATGATCCTAATATACCCGATCATGATAAATCTCATAAACACTCAAAAGAATATTCCCTACACACTCTACGCAAAACTAACTACTGCTTATGCCTTTCTTACCAGCCTTATTCCAGCCACACTATTTATTTTCTCACAACAGGAAATAATTATATCTAACTGACACTGAATAACCATCCAAACCCTAAAACTAACAATTAACCTAAAAATAGACTGCTTCTCAGTACTATTTATCCCAGTAGCATTACTCGTCACTTGATCTATCATAGAATTCTCAACATGATATATAGCATCAGACCCAAACATTAATTTATTCTTTAAATATCTTCTCTTATTTCTTATTACCATATTAATCCTAGTAACAGCCAATAACTTATTTCAACTGTTCATCGGCTGAGAAGGTGTTGGCATCATATCTTTCCTTCTAATCAGTTGATGATACGGACGAACTGATGCAAACACAGCAGCCCTCCAAGCCATCATCTATAACCGCATTGGAGACATTGGATTTGTCCTATCCATAGCATGATTCTTAATATACTCAAACACATGAGAATTCCAACAGATGTTTATACTAAACTTCAGCCCAAACCTAATTCCACTGATAGGTTTACTCCTTGCAGCCACCGGAAAATCTGCCCAATTTGGACTTCACCCATGATTACCATCAGCAATAGAAGGTCCCACCCCAGTCTCAGCTCTACTCCACTCCAGCACAATAGTTGTAGCAGGGATCTTCCTCCTAATCCGATTTCACCCTATAATAGAGACCAACAGCACTGCCCAAACCCTTATACTATGCTTAGGCAGCATTACAACACTGTTTACAGCAATCTGCGCCCTTACACAAAACGACATCAAAAAAATCGTAGCCTTCTCCACCTCAAGCCAACTAGGCTTAATAATAGTCACCTTAGGTATCAACCAACCCCATCTAGCTTTCCTCCACATCTGCAACCATGCCTTCTTTAAAGCTATATTATTTATATGCTCCGGCTCTATTATCCACAACCTAAACAACGAGCAAGATATTCGAAAAATAGGAGGCCTATTCAAAGCCATACCTTTCACAGCCTCCTCTCTCATTATTGGAAGCCTCGCACTAACAGGTATACCCTTTTTAACAGGTTTTTACTCAAAAGACCCTATCATTGAGACCATGAATACGTCTAACACCAACGCCTGAGCCCTAACAATTACACTTATTGCGACTTCCCTAACCGCTATTTACAGTACACGAATCATCTTTTATACACTAATAAAACAACCACGATTTACAGTTTTATCCGCAATTAACGAAAACAACCCCTCACTAATTAACTCAATTAAACGCCTAGCGATCGGCAGCATCTTCGCAGGATTCATCCTGTCCAATAACATTCTCCCTATAACCACCCCTCAATCAACAATACCTGCTTATTTAAAAACAATGGCCCTAATTATGACTATCCTAGGATTTATCCTAGCAATAGAACTAAACCTTATAACAAACAACCTAAAATTTAAACTACCCTCTCAAGCACTCAAATTCTCAAACATACTAGGATTCTTCCCAATAATCACCCACCGCTCAACCCCCCTACATAACCTCATTATAAGCCAAAACACAGCATCTCTCCTTCTAGACCTGATTTGATTAGAAAAAAGCATACCAAAAAATATATCCAAACTACAATTACTACTCTCCAAAACCACCTCAAACCAAAAGGGCCTAATCAAGCTATATTTCCTATCCTCCTTCACATCAACAATTCTAGCTCTTCTACTTATCATCTAAACCCTCTTCGAATAATTTCAATAACAATTAACACACTAACAAATAAAGACCATCCCGCAACAACCATAAACCAATTAGCATAATTATAGAGAACCGCCACCCCTAAAGAATCCTCACGAACAACATCAACCTCTTTGCCCACAAAAGCAACTCAATCCTCCAAATCATCAAAACCTACTACCACCTCAAAACTATTCTGCCCTATTACTCACACCACTATCGACAACTCCATGACTAACCCTATCAATAATGATCCCCAAACAACAACACTAGAACCTCAAGTCTCTGGGTACTCCTCAGTAGCCATAGCCGTGGTGTAACCAAATACTACCAATATACCTCCTAAATAAATCAAAAACATTATCAATCCCACAAAAGAACCCCCAAAACCTATAACAATTATAGACCCTACAGCCCCACTAATGACAAGTCCAACACCCCCATAAATAGGAGAAGGCTTTGACGAAAAACCCACAAAACCTAAAACAAAGACCACACCTAACAAGAACATCATATAAATCATAGTTTCTACATGGAATCTAAACCATGACTAATGACATGAAAAATCATCGTTGTACTTCAACTACAAAAACACAAATGACTAACACCCGAAAAAACCACCCCCTCCTAAAAATTATTAACAACTCACTCATTGACCTACCCACACCACCTAACATTTCTTCCTTATGAAACTTCGGCTCCCTATTAGGAGCCTGCTTGACCATCCAAATCATTACGGGCCTATTCCTAGCCATACACTACACAACAGATACAACAACCGCATTCTCCTCTGTAGCTCATATCTGCCGAGATGTAAACTACGGCTGAACTATTCGCTACCTCCACGCTAACGGAGCATCCATATTCTTCCTATGTTTATTTATCCATGTAGGCCGCGGCCTATACTATGGTTCCTTCACCCTATTAGAAACCTGAAACGTAGGTATCATCCTACTATTTTTAGTAATGGCTACGGCCTTTATAGGCTACGTCCTCCCATGAGGACAAATATCATTCTGAGGCGCTACAGTAATCACAAACTTACTCTCAGCAATCCCCTACGTAGGCACCGACCTAGTAGAATGGGTCTGAGGTGGCTTCTCCGTTGGTAAGGCTACTCTAACCCGATTCTTCGCACTCCACTTCATCTTACCCTTTATCATTTCAGCCTTAGTTATAATTCACCTCCTCTTCCTACACGAAACAGGATCTAATAATCCGCTAGGCGTACCCTCAAACTCTGATAAAATCCCATTCCACCCCTACTACACCACTAAAGACTTTCTAGGGCTTTTACTTCTTATCCTACTCCTCATTACAATAACACTCTTCTACCCAGACCTATTAGGAGACCCCGACAACTATACTCCAGCAAACCCCCTTAATACACCACCCCATATCAAACCAGAATGATACTTCTTATTTGCCTATGCCATTCTACGATCTATTCCTAACAAACTTGGAGGAGTATTAGCCCTAATTCTATCCATCTTAATCTTAATAATTATTCCCTTTCTTCAACCTAACAAACAACAAACCATAATATTCCGCCCCCTAAGTCAATTCTTATTCTGAATCCTAGTAGCAGACTTACTCACCCTCACATGAATTGGAGGACAACCCGTAGAAGACCCCTTCATTAACATCGGACAAATAGCATCCATGCTATACTTCTCTCTTATAATCTTTATTATACCAACAACATGTTTCATCGAGAACAAAATACTGAAATGAAGAGCCCTTGTAGTATATCTATTACCCCGACCTTGTAAGTCGAAAATGGAGCATCGCTCCCCAGGGCAATCTCAAGGAAGAAGCATTACACCTCACCCTCAGCACCCAAAGCTAAGATTCTACATAAACTATTCCTTGTCAAACTATTACCGACTACATCTCTACAAATCCTACTTATGTACTTCAAGCATTGCATGCTCCCCCTCATACAATATACTACAGTCCTCCCCGTAAAGACCCACCCACCACATCTATGTATATCGTGCATAAAGCTCTTGTCCACATGCATATAAGCAAGTACATACCTATTCATATAGTACATAGGACATCTATATGTATTATCCACATTAAACCCTCTACCCCACGAATATTCTTGGGTAATTCTATACCTTGATTTTACATGAGTACATAATTCCTATTGGTCGGACATAAAACATTAATCTATTGATCGAACACTTGCGCATCAAGTTTCGTAATCCTCGTCAACACGGATATCCCCTTCCACCGTCCTAGGGCCTCTACCATCCTCCGTGAAACCAGCAACCCGCCCACATAATGCCCCTCTTCTCGCTCCGGGCCCATTAAACTTGGGGGTGACTAAACTGAAACTATACCTGGCATCTGGTTCTTACTTCAGGGCCATAACCATATACCCGCCCACTCGTTCCCCTTAAATAAGACATCTCGATGGATTAGTTACTAGATAACCCGTGATTAGTCATAACTGATCTGTCAGGCCTCTGGTATCTTTTAATTTTCGGGGGATGCAGGGACTCACCATGGCCTACGCCGAAAACCGGCCGGCCTGAGCTCAGACCATTTATTGTAGCTGGACTTAACGTGTACCTCCTCCATCCTCATAATTATCACCGCTGACTATTTAATTCATGCTTGACAGACATAACGTTGATATGTCGGACTTAACAGATATATTCCTTGTTCCACGGTTAACTATAAGGTGGCTATTTAATTCATGCTTGAAGGACATAATCAATTTTAGTACACATATGCCTATACATCGACATGCATGTATTTGTACGTGAACTTATACCTACGCTCACATGTCAGTATGTGTACGCGTGTTACACGTATACACGTATACACGTATACACGTATACACGTATACACGTATACACGTATACACGTATACACGTATACACGTATACACGTATACACGTATACACGTATACACGTATACACGTATACACGTATACACGTATACACGTATACACGTATACACGTATACACGTATACACGCATACACGCATACACGCATACACGCATACACGCATACACGCATACACGCATACACGCATACACGCATACACGCATACACGCATACACGCATACACGCATACACGCATACACGCATACACGCATACACGCATACACGTATACACGTATACACGTATACACGTATACACGTATACACGTATACACGTATACACGTATACACGTATACACGTATACACGTATACACGTATACACGCATACACGCATACACGCATACACGCACGCATTGTTATATACCAGTATCCAAGACAAACCCCCCTACCCCCCATTCCAGCCTTCACAGATTCTTGGTACATTCGCTCTTGCCAAACCCCAAAAACAAGAACTTCCCGCACTGTTACTTAACTAGAACTTTGCAGATACTTATAACTTTGCCTGACCTCAGTAAATTAATAGGAAAATATTTACTCTATGTAAGATGCTAATAATTTACGCTGATACAAGCGTAGTAGTTTAACCCGTTCATTTCCAAAAAGAACTACTCCTAATCCAGTTAAAAATTCAATAATTACCTTAACCAAAACAACAGTTATCCCACCCGACTCTAAGCCTGCACATACCTACCCTTTACCTGAAACTTCAAACCTAA